TTGCGATGGTTGTATTCGACGAATCATAAGGATATTGGGACTATGTATTTAGTGTTTGGGGTTTGAGCTTCTATGGTTGGGACGGCTTTAAGTTTGTTGATTCGAGGGGAGATTGGGATGCCTGGGTCTTTAATTGGTGATGATCAAATTTATAATGTTGTAGTTACTGCGCATGCTTTTGTAATAATTTTTTTTATGGTTATGCCAATTATGATTGGGGGTTTTGGAAATTGGTTAGTACCTTTAATGGTAGGGGCTCCTGATATAGCTTTTCCTCGAATGAATAATATAAGCTTTTGATTATTGCCTCCTGCTTTTTTTTTGTTGTTGTCATCTGCTATGTTAGAAAGTGGGGCGGGAACAGGATGGACAGTGTATCCTCCGTTATCTTCTTCGTTGGCACATATAGGAGGGTCAGTAGATTTAACTATTTTTTCTTTACACTTGGCAGGGGTTTCTTCAATTTTAGGAGCAATTAATTTTATGACTACTATTATTAATATGCGGAGAACAGGGATAACTTTGGATAGGGTGCCATTGTTTGTGTGATCTGTTTTTGTTACTGCGGTTTTGTTACTTTTGTCTTTGCCTGTTTTGGCTGGGGCTATTACAATGTTGTTGACTGATCGGAATTTTAATACTTCTTTTTTTGATCCTGCAGGAGGGGGAGATCCTATTTTGTATCAGCATTTGTTTTGATTTTTTGGTCATCCAGAGGTTTATATTTTAATTTTGCCTGGGTTTGGAATAATTTCTCATATTGTAAGTCGGCATACGGGAAAGAAGGAGCCTTTTGGTTCTTTGGGAATGGTTTATGCTTTGGTAGCAATTGGAGGATTAGGATTTATTGTTTGGGCCCATCATATGTTTACTGTGGGGATGGATGTTGATACTCGGGCTTATTTTACTGCTGCTACTATGATTATTGCTGTGCCGACAGGAATTAGGATTTTTAGTTGGTTAGCTACATTGCATGGTTCTTATATTCCGTTTAGTTCGGCAATTCTTTGATCTTTGGGTTTTATTTTTTTATTTACTGTTGGGGGCTTAACAGGTGTTATTCTTGCTAATTCATCTTTAGATATTGTGTTGCATGATACTTATTATGTTGTGGCTCATTTTCATTATGTATTGTCTATGGGTGCTGTGTTTGCAATTTTAGCAGGAATTGTGGAGTGGTTTCCTTTAATTTTAGGAATTCATATGAATGAGCGGGCTTTGAAAATACATTTTTTAGTAATATTTTTAGGGGTAAATATGACTTTTTTTCCTCAGCATTTTTTAGGCTTGAGTGGGATGCCTCGGCGGTATTCTGATTATCCTGATGCTTATTCTTGTTGAAATATAGTTTCAAGATTAGGTTCTTATGTGTCATTTGCGGCTATTTTGTTGTTTATATGTATTTTGTGAGAAGGGATGGTAAGTTTTCGGGGTATATCTGGGGTTGGTTATTTACCTGCTTCTTCGGAATGGGTGCATGGTTTTCCTCCTCAGGATCATACGTATAATCACTTAGTTTCGGTGCTGAAGTAATTTATGGCGACTTGAGGGATATTATCATTTCAGGATAGAATTTCACCTTTGATGGAGCAGTTAACTTTTTTTCATGATCATTCTATAGTAGTATTAGTGTTAATTACTGTTCTAGTGTTTTATGTTTTGGCAATGATATTGAGAAATATGTTTTTAAGTCGGTTTATTTTGGAGGGTCAGGAGTTGGAGATTTTTTGGACTTTTATTCCGGCGGTTTTGTTAATTTTTATTGCTTTTCCTTCTCTTCGACTTTTGTATTTAATAGATGAGGTTAGATCTCCGGATTTGACTTTAAGGACTGTAGGGCATCAGTGGTATTGAAGTTATGAGTATTCAGATTTTTTGGATGTGGAGTTTGACTCTTTTATACTTCCTTTGGAAGAGAGAGGGTTTCGTTTGTTGGATGTGGATAATCGGTCTGTTCTTCCTTGAGGGGTTTTTACTCGGGTGTTGATTACTTCTTCTGATGTAATTCATTCGTGGGCTTTGGCTAGTAGAGGGGCAAAGATAGATGCAGTGCCTGGTCGGGTAAATCAGGTTTGTTTTTTATTAAATCGACCTGGATTATATTTTGGGCAGTGTTCTGAGATTTGTGGGGCAAATCATAGTTTTATGCCAATTGTCATTGAGAGAGTTTCTGTGGAAGCTTTTTTATCTTGAATTAAAACGTTTTATTAACTAGGTGGCTGAGAGAAAAGCGTTGGTCTCTTAAATCAATTTACGGTTGAACCTCTAGTTGTTGCCTCAGATAATACCTTTAGGATGGGCTTGAATAATTTTGTCTTTAGCTTTAGTATATTTTGTGTTTCTGGTGATTTTTTATTTTTTGATAGAGGTGAGTGTTAATTTTTTTGTGAGAGAAGGTGAAGGAAGAGAAAGGGTTTGGGAATGATAATAAACTTGTTTGTGGTGTTTGATCCTGTTTCTGTATTTGGGTTGCATTTAAATTGAATTAGTTTGGTTGTAGGAATTATGTTTTTACCTGTAGGTTATTGAATTACACCTTCTCGGTATGTTGTGTTGTTGAGGGAAGTAACAGAGGGATTAGCTAAGGAAGTAGGTTTTTTATATAGAAAACGGTGAGGGGGAGCTGAGCTTCTTTTGGTTACCTTATTTTGGTTTATTGTTATGAGAAATTTTTTAGGATTATTTCCGTTTATTTTTACTGCAACTAGACATATTTTGGTTACGTTGGGGCTAGCTTTGCCAATTTGATTTTCTTTGATGATTTATGGGTGGGTTAATAAAACGAAGGAAATATTTGCACATTTGGTTCCGTTAGGGACTCCTTTTGCTTTAATGAATTTTATGGTAATTATTGAGAGAGTTAGAAATGTGATTCGTCCGGTTACTTTGTCTGTTCGTTTGGCAGCAAATATAATTGCAGGGCATTTGTTAATTGTTCTTTTGGGCTCTGCAGTGTCTATTAGGATTTGGTCAGTTTGTTTTGGAGTTTTTTCTTTAGGTCTTTTGTTTTTGTTGGAGACGGCGGTGGCTTTTATTCAGTCTTATGTGTTTATGGTTTTAGTAGGTTTATATTCCGCGGAGGTTTAATTTATGGAGAAATTTCATCCGTATCATTTAGTAACGTTAAGACCTTGGCCTTTGACTGGGGCTCTTGGGGGAATATTTATACTTAGAGGTTTGGTAAAAACTTTTTATGGAATAGGGGGTGAGTTAATGTTTTTAGGAGTAGTAGTTTTAGTAATTACAAGAGTTCAGTGGTGACGTGATGTGGTTCGGGAAGGGGGACTGTTGGGGGATCATGTTTGTACAGTGGTGTTAGGATTAAGGATTGGGATATTATTATTTATTGTTTCTGAGGTATTTTTCTTTGTTTCCTTTTTTTGAGCTTTTTTTCATAGAAGTTTATCACCAACTTTAGAATTAGGATTAATTTGACCTCCTTTTATAATTGAAGGGTTTAATCCTTTTCATGTTCCTTTATTAAATACTTCTATTTTGTTAGCTTCGGGGGTTAGAGTTACATGATGTCACCATAGTTTATTAAATGGAAATTATGGGCAGGGAGTGATTAGATTAGGGGTTACTTTGTTTTTAGGAGTTTATTTTACGGTGCTTCAGGCTTTTGAATATTATGAGGCTGCTTTTAGTATTTCAGATTGTGTTTATGGATCGACTTTTTTTATGGCTACTGGATTTCATGGTTTGCATGTACTGATTGGAAGAACTTTTTTAGCTATTTGTTTAATTCGAATAATTAGTTTACATTTTTCTAGCCTTCATCATTTTGGGTTTGAAGCTGCTGCTTGATATTGACATTTTGTTGATGTGGTGTGGTTGTTTTTGTTTGTTTCAATTTATTGATGAGGAAAGTATTACATTAGTATAATTGGAGTATATCTGATTTCCAATCAGGGGGTTGAAAGAAATGTAATTGTGTATATGTTTGTATTAGGATTTAGTCTTTTATTAAGAGGGATGATTTTGTTTATTGGGGGTTTGATTTCTAGGAGGATGGAGATTGAGAAGGAGAGGGGGTCTGTTTATGAGTGTGGGTTTGAGTCTAGAAAAAGAGCTCGAGTTCCTTTTTCTTTACAGTTTTTTTTGGTTGGAGTTATTTTTTTAATTTTTGATGTGGAAATTGTTTTAATGATGCCGGTACCCTTGGCAGAGTGGCTGAGAGGGAGAGAAGTTCTTTTGTTGTTTTTTTTTGTTGTTTTGTTATTAGTAGGGTTATTTTTTGAGTGGTGAAATGGGGCGTTGGAGTGGCGGAAATAGATAGGTATTTAAAGTTATAATGTTTGATTTGCGTTCAAAAGTTGAGTTTTCCTTATCTTAAAGTGAGGAGCGAGAGAATTTGCGTTTAGTTTCGACCTAAAAGATTGGTGTTAACTCTTACTTTTAATTAAAGCTTTTAGGAAGCGTTCCATTGTTACTGGAAAGAAAGGTAGACTTAATTAAAAAGAAGAAAGAGTAGGCTGCTAACCTACAATGTAGCTAAGAGTTATCTTCTTGTCTTTGAAGTAGAAATTATATAAGATTTTCGATCTTAAGATGCGGAAGCCTTAGATACTTAAGGGCGGACTTCGTTTCTTCTTCAAAGAAAAGCTTTAAAAAGAATAAGCTACTTAAGTAGAAAAGGAGAAAAAGAAGGAGGGCCATTGAGGTAGTGGTTAGAAGAAATAAAGGACTGTTTTTTTGTGATAAAGTTAGAGCTTGGGCTGGGTATTTTGTCGAAAGGTAAATCCCCTGGGGTCCGATTTTTTCACTTCACCCAAATTCAAAGGATTTTAAGAAGAGAGAAGTAGGGAGGAGAGAAAGAAAAGGTTTAGGAGAGAGAGAGGGAAGATATCATATGTTTGTAAGGAAAAATAAATTTTGTTTGTGGAGGTTAAGAGGGGAGAGAAAAACTCAAAGAATGAATCCGAGTAATATTCCGAATAAAATTAAAAGAATCCCTGAAGTTTTTAAGAGTGGGGGAAGAAAGAAAGGGGAGGAGTTCATAATAATTCAATTTAGGGCTGCACCTAAGGTTAAGGCAAGGAGTGTTAAGAAAGAAATAGGAGTGGTTATTTCATTTTTTTCATATGCTGAAGTATTTTTGTAGTTTATATTAGAAGTTCAAAGAGCACTAAAAGCAAGTCGAAAAGAGTACATTATTGTTAGGCCAAAGGAAATTAAGATGAGAAGAGAAATAATTTGATTAGATTGGCTAGTTAGAAGGCCCTCTAGGATTAAATCCTTTGAAAAGAAGCCAGAGGTGAAAGGAAATCCTATTAAGGTAATGGAGGAAATTATTAAGCAAGTGCTTACAGTAGGGGCTGAGAGGAGAAGGGCTCCTATTTTTCGGATGTCTTGGTTATTTTTGGCGTTATGAATAATGAATCCTGCACATAAAAATATTAAAGCTTTAAATATTGCGTGGGTAATTATATGAAAATAAGCAAGTTTTCAGAAATGGAGAGCTAGTGCAAGCATTATGATGGCCAATTGGCTTAAGGTGGAAAGAGCAATGATTTTTTTTAAATCTGTTTCTAAAGTTGCTGAGAGTCCTGCTATAAGCATGGTAAGGGTAGCGGAAATTAAAAGAAAGGTGGAGAGTCCTTTGGGAAACATATTTTGAAAACGAATAAGAAGGTAGACACCTGCTGTTACTAAAGTTGAAGAGTGGACTAAGGCAGAGATGGGGGTTGGGGCTGCTATGGCAGCGGGTAGTCATGCAGAGAATGGGACTTGAGCTCTCTTTGTTATGGCAGCTAAGAGGATAAAGAAGAAAACAAAAGGGGAGTTGAAATTTAAATTTATAGAGAGGATATCTCAAGAACCAAAAGAAAGAGTTAGAGCAATTGCTATTAGGATTAGCACATCTCCAATTCGGTTTGATAAAATTGTGAGAAGACCAGCGTTAAGAGATCGGGGGTTTTGGTAATAAATGACAAGGCAATAGGAGACAAGCCCTAGCCCATCTCATCCTAAGAGTAGGCTTATTAAATTAGGGCTGGAGATAAATAGAAGTATAGAAAGAACAAAAAATAAGAGAAGGAGAATGAATCGGTTTTTATTTTTTTCTTCGATTATGTATTCATCTGAAAAAAGGAGAACTATTCTAGAAATAAATAGAACTGTTGAAGTGAAGGTGAGGGAGATTCAATCAAAGATGAGAAGAAACTCTAAATTTGTAGAAGATAGATTAGAAAAAGAGTAAGATAATAGAAGAGAGAAGTTTTCTTTAAAGCTTTGGAAGCTCAAGTAAAATGTTAGAAAGCTAAAGAAAAGAAGAGTTTTACTTCACAATTTAAAAAGGGACAAAATCTTAGGTCTTTTTTAATTCCACAAATTAAGGTTTTAGAAATATAAACTACTAAGATAAAGTCATTGAAAGAATAAATCTATTTTTAAGATTAGAAAGTTTAAGGGGAGTCAATGTAAGAAGGTAGTAAGATATTCTCGAGTAGAAATATTTGGAAGAGGGGAATTTGTTCACGACTCTCCATGAAAGGGAGTTGAAAATAGAAGAATAGAGTAAGAGGCGGAGAGAAAAGAAATTAGTATAAGTGGGATTAAGGTGAAAAGATTTCAATTTAAAATTCTAATAAGAAGACTAATTTCTCTGAAAAGATTCATTGATGGAGGGGCAGCTATGTTATTTGAAGTTAAGAGAAATCACCATAATATTATTCTAGGAAAGACAGAGAGAACTCCTCGGGTAAAGAAGATTCTTCGTGTATGGGTTCGGTTGTAAAAGAGAGTTACTAATAAAAAAAGAGCTGAAGAACAAAGTCCGTGGGAAATTATTATTCTTAAGGATCCCCTTACCCCCCATTCGGAGTAAGAAAAAGCTCCACCTAAAAGAAGACTTATGTGACAAACAGAGGAGTAAGCTACTAAGGCTTTTAGATCAGTTTGTAATAAACAAATGATTCTAGTGAAAATTCCACCTAAGAGGGCAATTCTGAAAATAGGATATGTAAGGATTTTAATGAGAGGGTATATGAAATTTGAAACTCGAAGAATTCCAAAGCCTCCTAATTTCAGAAGAATGGCTGCTAAAATTATTGACCCTGCAACTGGAGCTTCAACATGAGCTTTTGGGAGTCATAAATGAATTAAAAATATTGGTAATTTTACTAAAAAAGCTATTAATATAAGAAGAGATCAGAAAAGAGAAAGTTTTAAAGTAAAAGATAAATTAAGAAAAGGGAAAGAAAGAGAGGATCTTTTTGTATAAAGATATATTAGGGCAACTAAAAAAGGGAGGGAAGCACTTAGAGTATAGAAAAATAAATAAAGGCTTGCTTTTAATCGTTCGGGTTGTGCCCCCCAAAAAGAAATTAATAAAAATGTAGGGAGAATTACAGCTTCAAAAAAAATGTAGAATATTATTAAATTTAAACTAGAGAATCTTAGAAGAAGGAAAAGGAGAAGAATAAGCGTAATGTTTAAGAAACTATTCTTGTTTTCAAGTGAGGAAGAGGCTAAAAGTATTAAAGCGCTAATGAAAATTCTTAGTAAAATTAAAGTAAGAGAAAGAAGATCTAAGAAAAAAACAGAGGATAATTGTTGAGAAAAAGGAAAGGAAAGAAAAGGAGCTATTAAAAGGGGTAAAAGGAAAAGAAAGAAGGTTGCTTTTTTTCAAGAGTTTAAAATTAACAAAGAAGAGGTTGTTGCTAATAGTAAAAACATTATAAAATTCTTGTGGAGTTAATAAAAGTATTTCCGTATTGGCGAGAAATAGAAATTAAAATGGACAAACCAAGTGTTCCTTCACAAACAGCTAAACAAAGAAAAACTAAGAAAAAAGAGCCTTCAAAGTTTTTAATGTAAGTGGTTCTGGCTATTAAGATAAAAATTCTTAAAATAATTATTTCTAAACTTAGAAGTATAGATAAAATCTGTTTAAATCGAGAAATTAATCTTATAAGACTAATAATAAAAGAAAAAAGTCCCAAAGAAAAAAAGTAATTTGACATAAATTTCAGTAGTTTAAAGAAAAATTTTAATTTTGTAAATTAAAGATGAGTTCCTGAAGTTTCAGAAAATTAGAAATCTTTAGACTCCAAATCTAATATTTTATTTAAACTATTTTCTGAATTGTTTGGAACTCTTTTACTTTTAAATTTACTCTTTTTCTTTTCAAACCACCCTTTGGTAATAGGGCTTCTTTTGATAGGAAGAACAGTTTTAGTAGCTTTCTCCTTTTTTCTTTTATTTAAGGTAAGATGGTTTTCTTACCTATTATTGTTAGCTTTTTTAGGAGGTCTTTTAGTTTTATTTATTTATGTGGCTTCTTTAGCTTCAAATGAGGCGATAAAGTTTGAAAGAAAGTTTTTTTATTTCAGTATTTTTATATTGTTTTTTCTGGGGGAATGAATTTTTGGAGGTGGTGAAATTATGTTTTGAAAGTTTTACTTTTTTGTGCCCTTTTCTTTGGTAATTTTTTTCTTAGGAGTATATTTATTATATACTTTATTGGTTGTGGTGGAAGTGGCAAAGTTTGAAGAAGGGCCTTTACGAGAAATAATTTATGAGCCTTCGAAAAAGACATCCGGTTTTAAAACTTTTAAATGCTTCATTAGTAGACTTACCTTCCCCTTCAAGAATCTCTTATTTTTGAAATTTTGGCTCTCTTTTAGGTCTTTGTCTTTTTCTTCAGATTTTAACTGGTTTATTTCTAGCCTTTCATTATACAGCAGATGTAAATTTAGCTTTTTCTAGAGTTTCTCATATTTGTCGGGATGTAAACTATGGCTGATTATTACGAAATTTACATCTAAATGGGGCAAGAGTCTTTTTTGTTTGTTTATTTTTCCATATTGGTCGGGGTATTTATTTTGGTTCTTTCAAGTTTTATTTTACCTGAATAACAGGAGTAGTAATTTTTTTACTTACTATAATTACTGCTTTTTTAGGATATGTTCTTCCTTGGGGACAAATATCTTTTTGGGGGGCAACTGTCATTACTAATTTAGTTTCTGCAGTCCCTTATATTGGATCGGAAGTAGTTCAATGATTATGAGGAGGATTTTCAGTTGATAATCCCACTCTAACCCGATTTTTCTCTTTCCATTTCTTATTCCCTTTTGTAATTTTAGGGGGAGTTCTTGTTCATCTAATTTTTCTACATGAAAGAGGGTCAGGAAACCCTTTAGGTGTTAAAAGAGACTTTGATAAAATCCCTTTTCATCCTTACTTTACTTTAAAGGATTTATTAGGGGCCTTATTTTTGTTAAACTTCCTTATTTTTATTTCTTTATTACTTCCAAATGTTTTATCCGATCCAGAAAATTGTATTCCGGCAAACCCTTTAGTAACCCCAGTTCACATTCAACCTGAATGATACTTCTTATTTGCCTATGCTATTTTACGTTCAATTCCAAATAAGCTTGGTGGAGTTGTGGCTTTAGTTTTATCTGTTCTTATTTTAATACTTTTAAGCTTCTCTTCTTCAAAATCTCGAGCTTTTTCTTTTAGCCTCTGAAATCGGACTCTTTTCTGAGTTTTGGTGAATATTTTTATTCTTCTCACATGAATTGGTGCACGACCTGTAGAATTCCCTTTCATTTTTTTAGGACAATCCTTATCAATTCTTTATTTCTTAATTTTCCTTTTACTTTTTTTCAAAAAGTAACTACTTAGCTAAATTAAAGCTTTTGTCTTGAAAACTTAAAATAGGATTCTCTTAGTAGTTTTCTTAAAGTAGTACTTAAAAAAAAAGAAGAAGCCCTTTAAGAAAAATTCTAATAAAAAGAAAGTTTAAAGCTAAAGGGAGATAACATTTCCAAGCTATATATATAAGTTTATCATACCGAAATCGAGGAAAAGTCCCTCGAACTCAAATAAACACAAAGCTAAAAAAAACAATCCACAAAACCAAAAAATTTCTTCTAATAAAAAGAAGAGCAGTAATCATTCTCATAAAAATGATATTAGCATACTCTGCCATAAAAATTATAGCAAATCCTCTTCTTATATACTCCACGTTAAATCCAGAGACCAGCTCTGATTCTCCTTCTGTTAAATCAAAAGGAGTTCGATTAGTCTCTGCTAAACAAGAAGAAAATCAAATCAAAAACAAAGGGAAAAATAAAACAGCAAATCATATATTTCCTTGAAATAAAATAATTCTTTCGAAACAGAAAGTTGAAGTAAAAAGCAATAAAGATAAAATAACTAAAGCAAATCTTACTTCATAAGAAATAGTCTGAGCTACTCCTCGATAAGCCCCTAAAAGTGCAAATTTTGAATTAGAAGCCCACCCAGCCATTAAAATTGAATAAACTCCTATTCTTGAAAGACATAAAAAAAATAAAACCCCAAAATTTATATCTACAAAAACAAATTTTGAAGGATACAAAATTCATAAGAATAAAGCTAAAAATATCCCAAATACCGGAGAAAATAAAAAAGGATAAATATTATAAACTTCTAAGATTGAAACCTCTTTAAAAAATAATTTAATAGCATCAGAGAAAGGTTGAAACAAACCAATTATTCCTACCTTATTAGGGCCTTTACGAATGTGAATATAACCTAAAATTTTACGTTCAAGTAGAGTAATAAAAGCTACTCTAACCAACACCATCAAAATTACAAAAAAATAAGAAATAAAACAATAAATTCCCAAAGAGAGAGACTCTTTTTATGGCGCTTAAAACCATTGCATAAAATTTGCTACATTGAGCAAAAGAAAAACTCGTCTATAGATCCTAAATCTACCGCATAAAATCTGCCATCTTGAAATTAAAATAATTTTAAATAAATGGTCCTTTCGTACTAATTTACTACCTTCATTCTTAAGATAGAAACCAACCTGGCTTACACCGATTTGAACTCAAATCATGGAAAAATTTAAAGGTCGAACAGACCTCCTTTCAAAGCTTTTGCACTAAAAAGGACTTTTAATTCAACATCGAGGTCACAAACACATTTGTCAATTAGAACTTTCTAAATGAATTAAGCTGTTATCCCTAAAGTAACTTATTCTTCTTTTAAAAATTTTAGATAAAAAGATTTAAAGTCTTTAGATTTAGAAAAAGATTCATTTTTTTCTACCGCCCCAGTAAAATACCTACTCTCTCACCTAAGAGAAAATTAAATATAAAGTTTTATAGGGTCTTCTCGTCTTTAAGAACTATTTTAGCCTTCTTACTAAAAAGTCAACTTCATCCTCTTACTTTTAAAAAAGCTTTTCCAGTTTACCCTTTCATTCCAGTCCCCAATTAAAAGACTAATTATTATGCTACCTTTGTACAGTCAGAAATACTGCAGCCATTTACTTTTGCATAGGGCAGGGCACATTTTATATAAAAACATAAAAATAGGTTTTTGTTAAACTTTCCGGAAAAGAAAGTCAAGTTCTTGAAAGTAATTTCTCTTTAATTCTCTTATAAAATTTTATTTACTACTAATCTTATCAGAATTAAACAATTCTAAGAATTTTAAATGACTTCTCAATAAACACCTCCAATAAAAATTTTTCTCTTTTCTATTACAACAACTAAAGGAAAATTTTATTCCTTTCAAAGAGATATTAAACTGCTCGAGAGCTTTTAACCAGCTTATCCCGATTAAATTTTTCTTTTCATTAAAAATAAAACTAAATTTATTTCTTGAGAAACCAGATATCAAATAATGCGAATAGCTTTTCACTTCTAAAGTTTTTTTCTTCCTCTTCTGAAACAGAATCTACTAAAAACTATAGCTCATTACTCTTCGGGACAATTAAATCCTTAATAAAATTTGATAAGCCCTGATACAAAAGGTACACTCCCTAAAAATTTCTCTTTTTACAATTTTACCCCTTCACAGTTCTAAAAATTCCTTATTCCAAAATACTACTAAATTAAAATCTTCTTAATTAATTTCTTTCTTTCAAATCTGCAAAAATAAGGTATCCTTTTTGGAATCTAATTAGCGTAAATAAAAAACTTTAAATAAAGCTTTACCTTATCTTCTAGAGACATTTTCCAATACCTCTACTATGTTACGACTTTTCTCTTATAAAAAGAGAGTGACGGGCAATATGTGCATGTCTTATTGCTAATTCAATCAAACTTTTTAATCTCAACCTACTTTCAAATCCACCTTCTAAAAAGTCTTCCAACCTTTTTTCCGTAATTATATCAATTATATATTGTAACTCACATTATGCTTAGGTATTGCTGAACCTAGATCTGTAATTTTAAGAAATTCTACCTAAAATATATACTTTAAAGCTTTATTTTTACGACGATATACAAACCAAAACCTAAGTAAAATTAAACGAGTAATTTCGAATTAAAATACAAGTTCCTCTGATTAGATTAAAACACCGCCAAATTCTTTAAGTTTCAAGCCTTCTACTACTACCTAATTTATTTGCTCTCAATAATAATAGGGTATCTAATCCTAGTCTCATTTTAGAACTTCTCAAACTATCTCCCAAAATTTTCCAGCCTTTCAAAATTTTACCTTTCTAAAAACAATCCAATTTTATTTTAAAGTCTCAAAATTAAAACTAAATTTTTTTTACTTTTATGGTATAACCGCAGCCGCTGGCACCATATTTGCTAAAATTTTCAAAAATAACCGGAGCTTTTTATTTAACTTTCCAATTTTATTATCTAAACCTTTTATTTTCATTTTTCCTTTATAAATAACTTTTCCTATAAAAAAATTGAAGCCAGAACTAAACTGACCCTCTTCCCGAAATTCTCTGGAAACGAGATCACCCATAAAAAATACCCCTCCTTAATTTAATTCTACACCTTTTAGCGCCCGTAAAAATTTCAAAGCAAGAGGGGGTGTCTTTTTCTTTAACTCTATCCATAATACCTGCCTATCACCAACTTTTAACATATAAATCGTAGGGCAAGGGGATAGATCCCAAATGCCCCGCCAATTGGGATGCCTACCTGAAGGAACGAGTGAGTGACTGAAGGTATTTAGTTACTATAAGAAATGAAAAGAAAAAATAATAAGTACAAGAGCTTATGATGTATATTTTTAATCGAAAGGGGAAATGATAATCTGGGAGTCTACAGGCAATCATGACTAGTTAAAAAAGAAGTTTTAACACAGAGAATAGGTCAAATCGAATCATGAAAGAAGAAGAAAATAAGAAATGAGGGGAAAATATAATATCTCTTTAGTATGCCTCTCCCGATAAGAAATGAGAAATAATAAGAAGGAAGGAGAGGAATACTAATAGTGTCCCTCTCCCAATAAGAATGAGGAATAATAAGAAATCAGGAGAGGGTAATATAATAGTATACCTCTCCTAATTAGAATGAGGAATAATAAGAGATCAGGAGAGGTATACTAATAGTGTCCCTCTCCCAATAAGAATGAGGAATAATAAGAGATCAGGAGAGGGTAATATAATAGTATACCTCTCCTAATTAGAATGAGGAATAATAAGAGATCAGGAGAGGTATACTAATAGTGTCCCTCTCCCAATAAGAATGAGGAATAATAAGAGATCAGGAGAGGGTATATAGATAGTATACCTCTCTTTATTTCTATTTGGAGAAACTATAAGTGTTCTTGGAGAGGTATACTAGAAAAAAAAATACCTCTCCAAGAACACTTATAGTTTCTCCAAATAGAAATAAAGAGAGGTATATTAAGGAAATTAGGGAAGAAATTTGAAATTTAGATATTATCTTAAAATTTAGGGGAATTTTTCTAAATTCCTCTAAATGCTATTTTCATTTCTTAAAAGAGTAATTTTTCTAACAGGATATGATTAAAGGGAACGAAGACAAAAAATTTGAGGGGAGGAGTTTTGGTGGTCATTTTAGCGGCTGAAGAAGGCAGTTGTTTTCTTTTTTCTTTCTTCCCCATTTCTTTTTTTCTTTGGAGGAAATGGGGAGAAAAGGGTTTCTTCAGCTTTGGTGTAAGGGCACGTTGGGATTTGGACTCAAAGGAAAATAGGAAATATTATTGTTGAGTAAGGTGCCTGAGTGAAAGGGTAACTTTGATGTGGTTATATATGAGAAGATCTCTTACTGTGTTAAAGGTAAGCTAAGAAAAGCTGTTGGGTTCATACCTCGGAAATGAAGAAATTCCCTTTATGGTGATTTTGAGACCTATAATTGTTTTGTTTTTATTTTTTATGGTGTTTGGTACTTGTGTGGCTGTGAGAGCTTCTTCTTGGTTTGTTGCCTGGATTGGATTGGAACTTAATCTCCTTTCATTTCTCCCGGTGGTTTTTAGAGAGAGAGGAACAGGGAGAAATGAAAGAGGAGTTAAGTACTTTTTCGTACAAGCTTTGGCTTCTTTGCTAATTTTAGTTGGGAGAGTGCTTCCTTTTTTTGTTGAAGGGTTTGGGTCTTTATATGTAATTAATTTTTCTTTGTTTGTAAAGTTGGGAGCTGCTCCTTTTCATTTTTGGTTTGTGTCGGTAATGGAGGGGATAGGGTGAAGAGTTTGTTTGTTGTTAATAACTTGGCAGAAGTTGGCGCCTTTGTTTTTGTTGTTTAGTTTTGAGGTGCTTTCTGTGGTTTGTTTATGTTCTGTTTTAGTTGGGGCTTTTGGTGGATTTAATCAAGTGTCTTTGAAGAAAATTTTGGCGTATTCTTCAATTTTGCATGTGGGATGGATGTTAGCAGGAATAGGAATCTCTTTAAAAATAGGTGGGATTTATTTTTTAGTTTATTTTTTTTTGAATGTATTTGTAATTTTGTTGTTAGAAAAGATAGGGGTGGTGAAGTTAAATCAGTTACTTTTTAGAGGGAGAGAAAAGTTTGGGATTTTTTTGTTAATGTTAAGTTTAGGAGGATTTCCTCCTTTGTTAGGGTTTTTTCCTAAATGGGGAATTATTTTGTCTTTGTTGGCGAGGGATTTTTTTTTGATAGTGTTTATAATTTTTTCGTCTTTGGTGAATCTGTATTATTACTTTCGTTTAATGTATAGAAGTTTTTTTTTGAAGATTGAGGTGCGAGAGGGTTTGGTTTTTTTAGGTTTTGATTTGTTAATAATTTTGGGGGTATTGTTTTCAACTTTTGGAGGGTTGTTGTATCCTTTTTTGTTGTTGTAGCTTAAGTATTAAGTTAAGGAAACTGGAGACCTTCAAAGTCTTTTTTGGAAGTAAGAGCCATACTTAGTTAATTTTTTTTTAGATTTGCAATCTAATGTTTTATTGAAATAAACTAATTAACTGGTTTGGATGATTAGATATGTTAAAATTTACAGTTTTATGCTAGTTTAGCTACTCAAACC